GTTAGATTTATTAGATTTGTTGCTAAAATATCGGTATTAAGCCCGAAACTGCCAGCAGATGGCCAGTGAGCTAAAAAAACGAAAGAATGGGTTACATTTTTCATATGCTCTCCTCTTATAGATAGGACGAACAAAGAACAAAGTTTTTCGATCACTTACTTCGCTCGCCCTTTTTTGATCGGTTTTTTTAATGCAAATAGATTTAATCTAGTAATTTCTTTTAGATTAAGTCTTAGGTCTTGTTTGACCTATGAAAGAAAGACCCTCTTTGTTGAAATGTTCCAAAAATTCCTAAAATAAAAGGAAAAAAGTATCTAATCGAAAGAGCTTATTTTATTTTTTAGGATTAAACAAAAGGGTTCGCAAATAAAAGCGCTAGTGCCACAACTAGTCCATAAATTGTTAAAGCTTCCATAAAAGCTAGACTAAGCAATAAAGTACCTCGTATTTTACCTTCTGCTTCTGGCTGTCTTGCAATACCTTCTACAGCTTGTCCTGCAGCAGTACCTTGACCAACTCCAGGCCCAATAGAAGCAAGCCCTACGGCCAATCCAGCAGCAATAACAGAAGCAGCAGCAATTAGTGGATTCATGGTGAGTTCCTCGTGTCAAAAAAAAAGAAATGGTTAAGGATACAATCAACCAAGAAATTCTTACTTCATAAGCTCTATTGGGAAGAAGTATACTTCTAAGCCCTATCTCTATTCTGGAGAAGTAACTAAAAAAGTACAAATTGAAATGATAATGTGAATTGTCTGAACTACATAGAAGAGAATTCCATATATCGGATTAGATAATGAATCTAACCTAGGAATATATAATACCCTATATAGATTTGTTTCTTCTATTTTGTTTGCATATTTTCTCATTCCCTATTGAATTGGATTCTAAAATCATTGCTTAAAGCGGAAACCCGCACAAAAGATGACTCCACTTATAGACATTAAGGATATAAGATCTAACCTGGCTCCACCCTCCTTACTGGATATATACTTTAACAATTCCATTATACTTTAACAATTCCATAATATAGTCTATTCTCTCTCCTACAACTCTAAGTTGTATATTCATATGCATTTCAAACTATTTTTTTGCAACCAAGCGGATTATCCGGAACCCTGCATGAATTGAGCTAAGCTGAAAAAAAAAGAATATTTTTAAAACTAGTCAATTCAATGATGACCCTCCAAAGATTCACCTATATAGGCTGCGGCTAATGTTGCAAAAATAAGAGCTTGAATACCGCTGGTAAATAATCCAAGAAACATGACAGGTATAGGGACTACTAAGGGGACTAAAGAAACAAGAACAACAACGACTAATTCATCCGCCAATATATTCCCGAAAAGTCGAAAGCTAAGCGATAATGGTTTTGTGAAATCCTCTAGGATGTTAATTGGTAAAAGGATTGGAGTTGGTTTAATATATTTCTCGAAATAGCTCAATCCTTTTTTGCTAAGACCCGCATAAAAATATGCTGCTGACGTGAGTAAAGCTAAAGCAACAGTAGTATTTATATCATTCGTGGGCGCTGCTAATTCTCCATGGGGTAACTCTATAATTTTCCAAGGTAAAAGAGCACCCGACCAATTCGAAACAAAAATAAAAAGGAACATAGTGCCAATAAAAGGAACCCAGGGACCTGATTCTTCTCCAATCTGAGTTTTGCTCAAGTCTCGAATAAACTCAAGGACATATTCAAAGAAATTCTGACCGTCTGTCGGGACGGTTTGTGGATTCCGAACAGCTATGACAACTGAACCTAGCAAGATAGTAATTACGACCCAAGAAGTGATGAGTACTTGGGCATGAATTTGGAAACCTCCTATTTGCCAATAGAAGTGTTGGCCTACTTCTACACCCGATATATCGTATAACCCCTTGAGTGTTTTAATGGAACAAGGTATAATATTCATAATTGTCCTCTGATAAAAATTGAACTTCAAAAAAGGAATTCTTTTGATTCAACCATCTCTTTCTCAACTCAGCAACTTGAAGTATTAATCTTATATTTAGGATACCAAGAAAGCACATCAGATCATAATATATATCAATACCCTCTAATATATATCAATATTCCCCTTCTTTTTTCTATACAAAACAAAAAAAAAGATAAGTGATTCCATAAATCTACGTTGTTGCCCAAGAATTCACTATTTTTCTTAATCAATGATTTCTTATATAGAGAGAACGACCCTCACAAATTGCAAATACTAATTTGTTAAGAATCAATCGAATTGAAGTCATAGTGTCGTCGTTGGCAGGAATCGATATATTCGCGAGATCTGGGTCGCAATTTGTATCGACTAAAGAAATAGTAGGAATCCCTAAAATGGCACATTCCTGAAGAGCTATATACTCTTTTTGCTGATCAAGGACGATCACAATGTCTGGCAATCTCGTCATATATTTGATCCCGCCGAGATATCTTTGCAAGGTAGATAATTTTCTCTTCAAAATTGCCACATCTCTTTTTGGGAGATGTTGGAATTTCCCCATTTTTTCTTCTGCTCTTAAGTCTCTAAATTGAGAAAGTCTAGTTTTCGTAATCGACCAATTAGTTAACATACCACTGAACCACTTTTTATTAACATAATGACAACGAGCCCTTATTGCAGCTGATGCTACTAAATCCGTTGCTCTTTTTTTTGTACCAACAATTAAGAAACTTTTTCCCTGACTTGCTGCATCAAACACTAAATCACAAGCTTCTGATAAAAAACGAGCCGTTCTAGCAAGATTTATAATATGAGTACCTTTGCGCTTTGCCGAAATGTAAGGGGCCATTTTCGGATTCCATTTCTTAATACCATGACCAAAATGAACTCCTGCTTCTATCATCTCTTTCAAATTGATGTTCCAATATCTTCTTGTCATTTTTTCCACACTTCCTTTTGGTTTTTTCTTTTTTTTTTCATACTACCATTCCATTACGGAATTTTTTTCTTTTTGAAGATTAAGAAAGATCCGAAATAGCTTGAAATAAATAATAATTGTTACCAAGGAACCTTCTACTAAGAGTTGGCCAATGATACATCATATAAACATAACCTTAATGAATTAACTGATAAGGACTTCTTTTACTTACTTAAAATCTAATATAAAATTTAAAATTTGACCTATTAGTGTTCTAAGTTCAAAAGTCTAGTAAAGTAAAAAAATCTCCTTATAATGTATCCTTAAATCGTATAAATGGGGGTAAATGGGGATTCTGATATCTCATATAAATTGTTTTTTACTTCAGAATCTGAAGAAACTAATTCTGTATGGAGAAACAAAAAATCTCTTATTTCCGGCGCGAATAGATTTTTTTTTTGAATTTCGAAATAAAGGTTCTTGTCTTGTGGGGAACGATGCACAAATTTTTGGAATCCGGTACCAACAGGTATAATTCCCCCCAGAACTACGTTTTCTTTCAACCCTTTCAACCAATCAATGCGACCTCGTAGAGCAGCTTTTGCTAAAACTCGAGCAGTTTCTTGAAAACTTGCTTCAGATATGAAACTTTGGGTATTCAGGGAAGCCCTTGTTATTCCCAATAAGATTGCCCGATAATAGATTGATTCATCCAAAGCTCGCCCTGCTCGTTCCGCTCGTAATAGTCCGATTAATTCCCCAGGTGAAAAAACATTAGACATTCCATCTTCGGAAACCCGCACTTTTGATGTTACTTGGCGTATAATAATCTCTATATGTCTATTATGGATCTGTACCCCTTGGGATCGATAAACCTTTTGTATTTTATTAACCAAAGAGATACGACTTTGGGCTATGGTTAGCTCAGCTCCAATCAAGAATCCCCAGGGGACCCCAAGAAGTCTTGGTATACGCTCATTCCAATCCTCAATTCTCCTTTCGAGATTCGGGGATAATGAATCAATTGAACGCGCTTCAAAGATTTGTTCTACTTTTGGAAGACCTTGCGTTATGTCACTAGATCTCGATTTTTCATATATGAACGTAACTAACCTATCCCCCTTGTAAAGGATTTCTCCATAATGCCCATTAACAGTTGCTCCTGTAGTGGCCAAATAAGTTTTAGCTGCTCTTATAACAAAGGAATCCATATTAACAATGATAATTTGGCCAGATTTTTTTATGTGCGATTTAAATATACATACATTTTCACAAATAAATTGTCCAAGGTGAATTATTGCCGACGTCTCCTCCCAAGAATCATGCTGGACAAAGTGAAAATTCAAAAGGAATGGATCCAACATTATGTTACTATCGAAATTCGAAATCCTTTTATTTTCATCTATTAAAGAGTATTTAAGTCCTTGAAGTACTTGGAAGGTTTGTTTCAAATTGTCAAGGAACAAATATTTTTTTAACAGGATCTGATTATGCGTTAGTAAATAGTAAGATGAAGAAAAATTCGATATACTAGGTACAATAGCGCCTAAAGGCCCTAAAATTTCTCGAATAGGAATTCTAGGATTCAATTCTTTTATCGCATTGGGATGTTTTGAATTCTTGAATAAACCAATTCGAGAACAGTTGGATGCCGACAAAATCATCAAAGATTGGTATTCTTTATTTCGATTCAACACGGTGCCAATAGCTTCTTGATGTTGGCTAAATGATTCAATCTTCGCCTTGGCATAAAAGGAATTTATATTGGTGCGATCTAACCTATTATGGGGAATCGGCCCTGCACTTGTCCTATCATACCTTTTTCGTGTATATGAAATAGTGCACTTGACTAACTCAATTCTTAGGAAATCGCGAATAAGATCATTTGCTCTTACTTCAACAAGGGAAGCACCAGCCTTCTCTTTTTCTTCTTGTTCCCAATTCACTACTAAGCAAGTTCTAACAAATTGACTATTTGTGTGATAAATTCTTTGAGTTAACTTGCTATTTTCATGAGAAATAAAATTGACAAGTCGAAGTTGTAGATTATCTTCTTCTTGCAAGAGATCTTGCGGGAAAAGTGTTGCTAAATTTCTCCCCTCGTCCATTTTATATGCGACTGCAGGGCGAATAGAAACAAAATACTTTTCCTTGCTCTTGAGAATTTTTTTCCGTTGAACATAGACCCAATTTTTCCTTTTTTTTGATTCCTTAGAATCTTTTTTTTGTTTTTCTGGTGGTATCAAACAGCCACCTAATACCTTATCTACCTCTTCAGGAAAATGAATATCGCCGGAAAATATTTTGAGTTCTGTATGGCTTTTTTTTCTCTTCACTCGGACCAGTCCACCTAGTCGACTTCTTGTATTTTTTGTGAGTTGTGTATCCACTCCAATAATACTATTGTCAAGTACCTTTAGGGATGAAGATCTCGGCAAGATATGCAGTTCTTGAAGAATGAAAAAAAACCGATCTACTTCTTTTTGGTATTTTAGACTAAATTCTTTTGTTCCTCGATGCTCAATCAAACCCTCTTTTTTTAAGATAGAATCTTCTTCTGGGCTCTCGTATTCGTCCTCGGAGTCTTCTTCTAAGTCTTCCTCTAAAGTCCCATATTTCTCCTCTGAGCTTGCCCCCTGGCTCCCATATTCATCTTCTGGGTCTTCCTCTAGAGTTCCATATTTTCCCTCTCGGGTCCTATATTTCCTCTCTGTGCTCCCATATTCGTCTTCTGAGTCTTTCTCTAAAGTCCCATATTCGTTCTCTGGGCTCCCATATTCGTCTTCTAGGGTTTCATATTCGTATTCGTCCTCTGGGGTCCTATATTCGTCTTCTAGGATCTCATATTCGTATTCTGAGTCTTCTTCTCGAGTCCTATAATCTTCCTCTAGGGTCCTATATCTAAATTTAACAATTCCTGAACCCTTTTTATCTTTTTTGTATTGTGGATCGTCAAAATAAGCAAAAATAGTATTTCTACGTAAAACACCCATAAAGGGTATTTCAATCGAAATCCCCAAACAGGATATTAGTTCTTTCTCTTGTTCTTGATGATATTGTAATGGAATGACGAATCTATTTCTTCGCTTTTTCGCCAACAAATCTGAATTCTCTTTAAAAATGGAAGGATATACCAAATTCCAATGGCCATTGGCCATGATTCGATCCGACGTTGAATAATCAAAAATTTCCCTTTCTTTTTTACCATAAGTATTCATTTGATCTTGATCCTTGTGGAGTGAAAAAGAAGCTATACTGGACCCGCATCTACTTACTGACAATATCCATAAATGGCTTGTTTTTGGTAATCGACGAAGATTACCATATTGATATTCGGACGCATGGTAAACATCAGTACTCCAGTGCATTTCGCCGTCTGATTCGGAATAAATATGCTTTTGTACCCTTTCTTTAAAATGTAAAGTGGGGGTTCCGGAACGAATCTCCGCAATTACTTGTTCGGATTTTACATATTGATCATTTTGCACTAGAATCAAGCTTTTTGAGGGAATATTCACACTATATAGAATATCCTGACTCTGAATAGTTACATGCAAGTCTATATAACATAGAAAAGCAGGCTGTCCATGACGGGTACGTGTGGGGTGAACCAAATTCTCAGTGAATTGTATTTTTCCATTCGAAGGGGATCGTACAAGGTCGGCAGTACCCCCTGTGAATACTCCGCCAGTATGAAAAGTTCTTAATGTTAGTTGAGTACCTGGCTCCCCAATTGATTGACCCGCAATAATACCTACGGCTTCTCCCAATTCGACCAGATCACTATGAGTAGGACTCCGCCCATAACATAATTGGCAGATCCAAGAAGTGCTCCGGCAAGTAAAGGGGGTTCTAATATATATTGGTTGTGCTCGAAATGCTTGTGCTCGAAAGGCAGTTATGAATCGATTGACTAATCCAATTCCAATATCTTGATTGCGAGCGGCAATGCATCGTGAACCAATATATATACCGTCTGCTAATACACGACCAATTAGTGTTTGGACAAAAAGTTTTTCCGTCATCCCATTTTGAGGACTCACAGAAATACCTCGGATAGTACCACAATCTCTTCTACGCACAATAATATGTTGAACTACTTCAACAAGTCTACGTGTAAGATATCCAGCATCTGCTGTTCGTACAGCAGTATCTACAACCCCTTTGCGAGCTCCATAGCAGGAAATTATATATTCTGTCAAAGAAAGTCCCTCGCGTAAATTGCTTTGAATAGGTAAATCAATCATTTGTCCTTGAGGGTCCGCCATTAATCCTCTCATACCTACTAATTGGTGTACCTGAGATGCATTTCCTCTGGCTCCTGAAAAAGACATTAGATAGACTGGATTAGAAGGATCCGTTATCCGAAAATTAGAATTCATTTCTTGTTTCAAATATTCACTTGTCGCATACCATATCTCAACGGATTGGCGTAATTTTTCTACCGCGTGTATCGCCCCATAATAATAGTTTTTCTCCAAAAGAAAACTCTGTTCTTCCGCGTCTTGGACTAACCATCCCTTAGAGGGTATTGTTAAAAGATCCTCGATTCCTAACGAAATCGATGTAGTAGTGGCTTGATGGAAGCCCAGAGTCTTTAGTTGATCCAGTATATGGGATGTATATCCCATTCCGAAATGATCTATTAATCTGCTAATAAGTCGTTTCATACCAGTTCCATCTATCTCTTTATTATGAAAGACCAGATTGGCCCGTTCCGCCATACATAAGTACCCCCTTTTCGGCTGAGTAGGATTCGACAATTGCTGAGTAGGATTCGACAATGGGCCTGAGTCAGTGATTCGAAAATTTGAAAATTTAATTAACTTCATTTCCTTAATCTCAATCTGAATTCGCGCGGCAAAAATGATGATACTAGGGAAATCGGAATGCCCCCCGAAAGGGGGGGCATCGCCGAATCTAACTTCCTTGTTTAGATAGTGTATGAATATGAATAGGCCTGACTAAATCCTTGTATGGCTTCCTCTATTTCTCTATAAAAAGAAATATGACCAAGAGTGGTTCGAATGTATATAGAACGAATTTCTTTTTTTCTATTTCCCACTATTAGATAGTGGGCATAAATCTCATGATAAGTCCCCAAAGATTCATATTGAACTTCAATCGGAACTTCTCTTGACCCAATGACGCGTTGATCCAGTTTCCATCGTAGCCACAAGGGACTGTCTAAACTGATGAGTTTCTGTCTATAAGCTCCCAGTGCATCATAAGAACTAGAAAAGTGGGGTTCTTTATCTTTCGCATTGTAATTAACTTTTTTATTTGGATAGTTTCCGCAACTATTATATCTATTTGCACAAATACCTCGGCGGTTTCCAATCGTTAATACATAAAGCCCGATAAGCATGTCTTGGGTTGGTACGCAAATAGGATCTCCCATAGCGGGAGATAAGAGATTCATATGAGAAAACATAAGTAAACGGGCTTCCGCCTGAGCTTCCAAGGATAAAGGTAGATGAACAGCCATTTGATCCCCATCAAAGTCCGCATTGAAACCTTTACACACTAATGGGTGTAAAGAAATAGTACGTCCCTCTACTAAAGTGGGTTGAAAGGCCTGTATGCCTAATCTATGCAGGGTAGGTGCTCTATTTAACAGTACAGGATGTCCCCGCATAACTTCTTGAAGTATTTCCCATACAATGGGTTCCTTTTCCCAAATTTTCCTTTTAGCAATCCTGACATTAGAAGTAGCCCGTTTCGTGATTAAATCGCGAATTACAAATAGCTGAAAAAGTTTTATTGCTATCTCTAGGGGTAATCCACATTGATGTAATGAAAGCGAAGGACCCACAACAATGACAGAACGCCCCGAGTAATCGACCCGTTTCCCAAGCAGAGTCTCGCGAAACCTTCCTTCTTTACCTTCAATTACATCTGAAAGTGATTTGTATACTTTATTGTGACCATCCCTCATCGGTTGCCCGCGGGACCCGCTATCAAGAAGTGTATCCACGGCTTCTTGTACCAATTTTTCCTGGCACATTACTAAATCTGCTGGCGCTAATTCACTTCTTTTTAATAGATAGGCAAGGTTGTTGTTCCGACGAATAACTCTCTTATAAAGTTCATTAATGTCCGAAGTCACTACTTTATCTCCAGACCTATAAACAATGGGTCTCAATTCGGGAGGAAGAACTGGTAATAAGCACAAAACCATCCATTCTGGTTCTACATTTGTTTGAGTAAAATGTTTCGCCAATTGCATGCGTCTAATCAAAAAAACTTTTCTTATTCGTCTTTTTCTATCTTCCCATTCATCTCCACTATATCCCTCGTCTTCTAATTCTTTCCATTCGACCAAGGAATTCTCTATAATAATTCGCAAATCCAAATCTGCTAATTGTTCTCTAATAGCACCTGCTCCTGTCGCAATTTCCCGATTTCGAAATGTTGCAAAGCCTGGGGTAGAAAAAAAGGGAGAAATGCTGTGGTTACAGGATGCAATTTCCTCTTCGAATAAACCTCGTAATCGCAAAAAAGTGGGTTTTTTAGTGCTGGGCCTAGCAAAAGAGAAATCGCCGTATACTAGGCCCTCCAACTTCTTAAGAGGTTTATCTAAAAGATTTGCGATATAACTAGGAAGACCTTTCAAATACCACACATGAGTCACGGGACATGCGAGTTTGATGTATCCCATTTGATATCTTCGTATCCGAGAATCCACAAATTCTACCCCGCATTTTTGGCAAAATCTTTCGTCTTCGTTTTCAGCTCCGCTCGCTCGGGAATTGCCACAAGCGCAAATTCCGCTTTTTATGGGTCCAAAGATTCTTTCGCAAAACAATCCATCTTTTTCTGGTTTATCGGTTTTATAATGAAAAGTAGAGGGCCTTGTGACTTCGCCAACGACTTCTCCATTAGGTAGGTTTTTGTTAGCCCAAGCCTTTATTTGTTGAGGGGAAACGAGTCCAATTTGAAGTTGTTGATGTTTATATTGGTCAATCATAAAATAGAAATAAGAAAAGAATTTATATTTATTCCGATCAAACTTCCTCCCTAGTAACCTGGAAGTTCTTCTCAGATACAAGGAAATGATTCAGTTCTAGAGCCAAAGATCGTAGTTCTCGAACGAGCACTCGAAAAGATTCTGGAGGATCCTCGTGATTAGGTATTCTTTTTCCCCAGATTGTAGCATTAAGTATTTCTTGGCGAGCTATAAGATGGTCAGATTTATAAGTAAGTATCTCTTGTAAAATATGAGCAACACCAAATCCTTCTAAAGCCCAAACTTCCATTTCTCCTACTCGTTGTCCCCCTTGCTTGGCTCTTCCTCTAACGGGTTGTTGTGTAACAAGTGAGTAGGGCCCAGTAGAACGCCCATGAATTTTTTCATCAACTTGATGAATTAATTTTAAGATATAGGACTTCCCTATTAGAACAGCTTGTTCGAAGGGGTCTCCTGTTCTTCCATCAAATATTCTGCTTTTTCCCGGGTACTCGGGTTCAAATACCCATGGATTTTTTGTTTCTTTACTGGCTTCATATAATTCTGAAAACACAAGTTTTCTGGAAGCTTCTTGCTCATATCTCTCGTCAAAGGGTGCTATTCTATAATGTTTCTTTAGCAGATCCCCCGCTAATCCGAGCGAGCTTTCAAATATTTGTCCCACATTCATTCGAGAGGGTACTCCTAAGGGATTGAAAACCATATCAACAGGTGTTCCATCTTGCAAATAGGGCATATCTTGCCTAGGCAAAATTTTGGAAATGATCCCCTTATTCCCATGTCTTCCAGCTACCTTATCCCCAACTTTGATTTCACGTTTCTGTAAAATATATACACGAACCATTATGTCGAGGGGGTCCCTCTGGATCCATTTCACATCGATAACGCGCCCTCTTCCACCTATAGGTAATTTGAGAGAAGTTTCTTTTGAAGTGGATACCTCAAGTCCAAATATGGCCCGTAATAATCCAGCTTCCGCGATATACGACGATTCACTCGCTATCTGAGGCGTTAATTTACCTACTAAAATATCACCAGTTTCTACCCAGGATCCCAACCTAACCACTCCATTTCTGTCTAAATTGCGGAGTAAATGCTCTTCTAGATGTGGTATTTCTTTAGTGATTTTTTCAGCGGAGCCTTGGCTTGTCGTATCCGTCTGAATTTCATATTTCCGGATGTGAAAAGAGGTATAAATATCCTCATATACCAAACGTTCGCTAATTAGTACTGCGTCTTCAAAATTGTAACCTTCCCAGGGCATATAAGCTACTAATACGTTTTTTCCTAAAGCAAGTTCCCCCCCAACTGTAGCAGCTCCCTCTGCTAAAATTTGTCCTTTTTTAATGGATTTACCCCGTGGAACCCGTGGTTTTTGGTGCATACAAGTATTTTTGTTAGAGCGACGGTGGTTAACTAAAGGAATACTTAGAGTCTTCCCACTACTTGATAAAAGGATCTTATGACTATCAGTAGAAATGATCTTTCCCTCGCGTTCGGCTATAACGGAAACCCTCGAATCTAGAGCTGTTTGGCGTTCCAATCCAGTTCCAACAATGCACTTCTCGGACCGAGAAAGGGGAACTGCTTGGCGCTGCATATTAGAACTCATTAAAGCCCGATTCGCATCATTGTGCTCAATAAAAGGAATGAGAGAACCTCCAATAGAAAAATATTGGAAAGGAAAAATACTTCGAACATGAATCTGTTCCCATGCAATAGTAAGGAATTCTTGACGGTATCTAGCTGGAACAACCTGCTCCTCCTGAATACCTTGATTCAAGGACAAAGAATTTCCTGCCGCTATCATATAATATTCATCTCTATTTGGTGATAGATAAACCACCTGTCTCGCTTTTTTTTTTTTTGCTTTCTCAGCGGATATTTCATAAAACGGGCTCTCTATGGATCCCCACAAGTGATCAATTCTCGCATGAATTGCTAAGGATCCAGTAAGTCCAACATTGATTCCTTCGGACGTGTCAATTGGACAAATACGCCCATAATGACTTGGATGAATATCTCGGCTCCGAAAACTTGCAGTTCTCCCTGTCAACCCTCCAGGACCTAAACAACTCACTTTTCGCCCATGAACAGTTTGTGTCAATGGATTCGTTTGATCAAAAACTTGAGATAACGGGTATGTGCCAAAAAAGGTCTCATAAGTAGTTATTAATAAAATCGAAGTTGAAGTTGGAGTTACCAAAGTTTGGGGAGTCGGTTTCGATTGACGTATGAATACTCTACGGATAGTTTTTTGAACTGCATGTTGTAAACGACCAAGAGCTAGTCCGAATTGATCTTGTAACAGATCCGCAACCGAACGAATACGTTTATTTTTCAAGTGATTCATATCGTCATCATCAAGTATACCCGTTCCAAATTTCATTCCAATCAAATGATCTGTAGCGGCCAATACATCTCGTGGTAACAAGAATGTATTGTTCTGAGGTATATCAAGATTAAGTCTCCGATTCAGATTTCGTCGACCAATCCTTCCTAATTCACATTTTTGTTGAAAAAATTTCTTTTGTAATTCCTCACATAAGGACTCCGAAAATACAAGGTCCCCACCTACACAAGCAAATTGTTGATAAAACTCCAAAATAGCTTTTTCTTTTGACTCAATCCTCTTCTTCTCCTTAGCACTCGGGAAAGACGAAAAAAATTCAGGGTAGGAAACATTATCTAGAATTTCTCTTAGATTCGAACCCATAGCTGATGATAGAACTAGAATAGATATCTTTTGTTTTCTACTCACGCGAGCCCATATCCTTTCTTTTTTATCAATTGCTAATTCCGATCTTCCTCCCCAATCTGATATTATAGTCCCGGTGTAGATAGAAATTCCCTTATGGTCTAATTCCGAGCGGTAGTAAATACCAGGACTTAGCAATATTTGATTGATCACAATTCGGTATATTCCATTTATAATAAAGGTTCCTAAGGAATTCATTATAGGAATGTTTCCAATAGAAATGGTTTGCTTTTGCACATCGAAACCGAAAATTAATCTCGCGGATACATATAATTCGGAAGAATAGGTGAGTGATTCATACACAGCATCCCTTTCTTTTATTGAGGGTTCTAGCAATTGATATCCGTTCGCAAATAATTGAAATGCAATTTCGTGATCTGGATCTTTAATTGTTGGAAACTTGTCAAGTTCTTCTGCCAAGGCTTGATTAATGAACCTACAAAATCCCTCGAATTGGATCTGACTAAATCCGGGTATTGTGGACATTCCCTCGTTTCCATTCCGGAGCATCTTAATCTTAAGTTTCCTGTTTATCAAATAAAAATTCCATTACCAGCTCATTCTTCATCAATCCCTACGGATCGATCTAGCAATCATGGAATATATATTCTGTTTACTGAATCACATGAAATTCTAGGGAACTCCACATACGTATTTCATATATGTATTTCATACATATGAATAGAGACCATTTTGACGAAAGTTCTAGTTTGCTCGGGGTACAAATGGAATAAAAATGAATTGATAAAACATTCCTAGCAAAAAAAATTCTACCACTTAATACTTTCATGATATTCTAATCAGATTGGATGGCAAAGATTTCTCATTTTATCTCCTTTCTATTAATGTAATAAAGCCATAATTTAATATAATAAATACACTAGACACTAGAAAGTTTGAGAAAGTTTGACTTTACTTCGATTTATAATAGCGCGCTTACTTTAATTTCAAAAAAGAATTTGAGGGTTCTTTTTTATTTTGGATGTAGTAGAATTGCTAGAAAATTTTGGATTTCCTTGTAGAATTTTTAAATAAAGTAAGTCCCTTTTTTAAGTACATGCCAATCTAGTTATCTACCTCTCCACATATCCATGCTTTTCTTTTATCGTAATTTCACTTGGACAGGCCAAGATAGTCAGGTTATACTCTATTCAAATTTCCTTTTTTTTATTCAAGATATTTAATGCTTTTAAAAATTAAAGCACGATTCCCCATAGAGATATGTACATAAGGGGGATCTTTGGATAATAATGCTGTTCGGGCCTGAAGTTTACCTATACACGGATTAGGCATAAAGCCATAATATTTTATTATCCCATTAAAAGGAAGGGGGAGATAATACCTATTTAAGAGTAGTGCACTACTGCAATAAAAAAAAAGATAGAATTCTAGTTAATGGTTCCACTTTGTTCTGAATTTTGCATCCTGTGACTATAAATTCACTTTTTCTCCTTTTTAATCTCAATAGAAATAAACAGAAAAACAGAAAGTTTTATTGTGGTAACAATGTATGTTTTAAGATAGAATCTATCGAAAAGAATAATAGAAACAGGATCAAAAAAAGCAGGAATAAATTTTTTAAAAGATTGGAAAAAAGGAAGTGGAATTATAGTATATTCAAAATAAAAAGGGGTTTTCGTAAGAAAACGTGGATGAATACTTACTCTTTTCTCGATTTTCACTCGGATTTTTTGGCGGCATGGCCAAGCGGTAAGGCAGGGGACTGCAAATCCTTTATCCCCAGTTCAAATCTGGGTGCCGCCTGATCCAAAAAATACTTAGGTTTATAGTACTGATCGAACTCGAGAAATTAGTACTCCGCATAAGTTCGGGGAAGAGAGTAACTAGGCCTGCTGATACTGGGTTTTTAAAATCCATACCGTAGTTCTATCCTCAAACTAGGGTTTGTTTTGGGGGTAGTGTCCCAAATGGTTACCAATAGGGATATTGATTTGATTTGAGAATTGAAAACGACGAGGCTAAGATGTCAAAAATCTTGGTATCCAAAGATAAGGTCCCTAAGGGGAAGGGGCATTCTTTTTTTTTTTAGATTGAAGAACGGACTCCTCGAAGGAATATCAAGACTTCCTAATTATCATACATTATCGTACATCTTATTTTACCTACATACACTAAAGTAAGGACTACTTAATTCGAGCAATAATCAGATTAAATAGGCCCATCCAAAATTAATTTATGAGTTGTGTTGTGGATAAAGTCTCTTCATTCTTTCATAGAATGATAGAAAGGAGTGCTGTAGGGTTTAGGTCAAAAATAAACATAGGTAAGGTAGGTATCCAAATAAATATTTATCTGTCCATAATTTTATGGTATATTCGGGCGTCCTTTGCTTAAAAAAAAAAAAAGAATAACAAAAGGAATAAAAGATATTCCCTCTTCTTCTATTCAAGACATCATTCCCGTACTCGAAAAGGGGCTATGCTATGTATTGTATTTATACTTAATGCTCTCTAATTCTACCTGAATTCCTTTTAAGAATTTGTTAGGAGTAAATTCCTTGAACTCATGGATCCATAGCCTTAGGGGGGGAGTCCCTTTTTGACTCTGTACCTTTGATTCCACTATGATTATTGATCAATAGTAGAAAAATTCCTTCATAGAAATAGGAGACATAATTTAGATGGATATAGTAAGTCTCGCTTGGGCTGCTTTAATGGTAGTCTTTACATTCTCTCTTTCACTAGTAGTATGGGGGAGGAGTGGACTCTAGGGATACTACTAAATTGATTGAGTAATCAAATTGTTCTATAAACTCTTTTCTTTAATTGATCGTTTTGCATTAATTATTTTGTTAAACGTTATTCTTTAATCTTTTTCTTTAGTTTTGTTTCACTTCGATAATATAATAGAAAGACTCTAAAGTGTCGTAGAAAAAACTATATGTAGTTCTTTCTACCACACTTTAAGATTCCAACCCGATCCTTTCATTTAAGACTTGGATTTTTTTTATTTAAGACCTTTTTTCATTTCTTCAATGATTAATTCGAATTCCTATTAATCATTTTGGCTGACTGTTTTTACATAAATAATAAGTAAAAAAGCAGTAGGAATTAGAATGAACAGTGCAGTAGCAATAAATGCGAGAATATTGACTTCCATAACCTCTTTATTTTTTATTTTCACAATAACTCGGGATGTAATCCCATGGAGAGGAAAAAGGGGTATCCTGTAAATTCAAGGGTAGGGCTTGCATTCTGATAATACTGAATCAATTCAATATTATGAATATCGGATCTATCAATCAATTCATAGTTGAGAGTGGAATAGTATAACATAGGAAGATCCTCTATCCATACTAAGACCAAAATGGTTTTTTTGATTGGATTAGGAATTCCCTATTTTTTCGAATCCTTTTCTACTTTTTCTTTTCTATACCTCTAACCCACGATCTTTTTTAATCTTATCCAATTTCCCTTCCTTTTTCTTATAGTTATACATACAATTAGGTATGTATTATATGACCAACTTTCTATGGGTCACATAGACAGCCAAATAATCAGTAGAACTGAGAGGGGAAAAAGGTCTTAAATAAAAAGGGAATAAAATTTATGTATGGATTTCGGAAAAATACCAGTATTCTATATCATATGTGTGTCTTTCTTTATCGACCGGGAGTAGTGAAAAAAAAATTCCTATACGCCTCTCTTCCCTCTTTAATGAGAGATGCAAAATAAAAAAGCGAAGTTAAGGGTGCCCTATGGGTATTTGATCTTGCCCCCTCCCTTTTTTTTCATGAAGAAAAAAGAAAATATGAATTTCTCCATTCATTGAACCCTAGTTCGGGACTGACGGGGCTCGAACCCGCAGCTTCCGCCTTGACAGGGCGGTGCTCTGACCAATTGAACTACAATCCCCGCGGGGTGTATGGCATATCTATTCTTAAATAGAACCATAAGTCTTAAATAGAACCAATTAAGAAGATTGGAAGCGTCTGTCCTACTCTAAGAAATAGACGAATCATATACTACAATACCTACATATTATAGGTGGTTATAGTGAGAGTGACATAACTAGTATGTCCTGCTTTTTGATCAGTAAAAATGGATAATAATCCACCCTTCAATAAGAAAAACTCTTTTGTTTGTAATTGTAAGTTGTAAGAAAGGAATGAGAGAGATATGGGTTAGAAATCCAATTTCTCCCTTTTTTATTTATCTTTTATTTCTATCGATCAGACATTTTCTTTTATGGAAGAAAAACAAAAGGATTTAGTTCATATTCACGAAGTCCTAGATTTTTGGGCCGAGCTGGATTTGAACCAGCGTAGACATATCGTCAACGAATTTACAGTCCGTCCCCATTAACCGCTCGGGCATCGACCCAGGAAGAATTTATTCTAGGGTTTTTTATAATCTATGATTAACCTCCTTTCAAAATACTCCCTACCCCCAGGGGAAGTCGAATCCCCGCTGCCTCCTTGAAAGAGAGATGTCCTGAACCACTAGACGATAGGGGCATCACTAGACGATAAGGCCATATACAACCGCTCGTGATTATACTATAATCATAGTATGAGCAGTTTTTTTGAATTGTCAATATACTCGAAAAGTATAACTAGATCAAAAGCAAAGAGTTTTTCCTATTTTTCTATTATGTTTTCATCTAGAGAGTTTTTTTAGTTGATGCTTAGATTAATTCATGGATCATCCCCTACTTTGTTAGGGAAATTCATTTAAAGGGTTCTCGAATAAGAATGGATTACTAAATTAAGAATGGATTACTAAATAGGGATTCTATAATCTATATTAGTTCAGTACAGATAGTTATTTGATTGATCTAAGATGAAAAAGAGTCCCATTTCATTTCTTTTTTGCAATTTACATTTGGTGCTTCATTTAGTGTTCAGACCCAAAATGAATGCATCTCGTCCTAAGTCATAAAATTCTATAAAAAAAGGAGAAAGTTTCAAAAACAAAGAAAAAAGTGAATGAATTTTAGTAGAAAAGTATTCTATCAGATTCGAACCGAGGACTTACGTCTTAGCACGGCATTAATCTACCACTAATTTTAAAAGCCCTTTATCGGATTTGAACCGATGACTTATGCCTTACCATGGCATTACTCTACCACTGAGTTAAAAGGGCTTTTTCGAAAAAAAAATGCGCCACTTTGATTTCCCATTATGGAGCTACTGCTATAATGTACATAATATATGTATACATTAGAGATGTAGAGATTATATATATATGTATATATCGATATCTAGAAGTTTAGTCATGGCAAGGTTCAAAATCTTGAGAGCCCAAAATCTTAAGAAAATTAAGAAAATATTTCATATTCTATCTTATTAACTTGCACAAAAATAAAGGTTTTTTTTATTTTTATATTTTATATAAAAAAATACGTGAAGAAAGAGTGGACACAATAAAAAAACCATACCCTACATACCTAACTCTTCTTGGTTCACAGTTTTCTGTTTCCGAAGACTAGTAAAATAGGCATATTCTGGAACCCTAAGAATTAAATGGTATATGAATATGCAAAATCTAAGATTTATAATATTTCCGATCCTTGCGGGAAAAGAAAGGGAACAGATACCCAATATGATCCTTGGGGGGAACATTTGGTAATCGTCTTGATCCTCTATGCTCTTTTTTATGTTTTCTTAGTTTAGCTCTATTTTGATTCTTTTAAACAAGAATTCAATAAACTATAATTGAGTTAGTGGAAAAAAGGAGAGAGAGGAAAGTGGTAAATGAAGAGAATCAACTAACCGAAGACTTTTAGGATCCTCTTTACATCAGGTAAATCCTAAAAAAATTTATTTTATCTGGTAAGGATTTACCTAATTACGTCAGGTAAATCTGACGGTCCTGTCTGTGTTTTTTTTAACTAATGACTCTTTGTTTCTTACTTCTATCAAATCATAGAGAAAGTCTATGATGAATTTTAAAAATGCATCTCATTCTTTCTCTACGACTCGGACTTAATGATAAGTGAGGGAGGGAAACATAACATCTTCCATTTCCAAAATTTTGTTTAGAATTGAACAAAAAAGAAAAGGAAAAAAGGAATTTTTAGGAACAGTGTTACCTCCTATATCCCCTAGTGTATATTGTAGGAATAATAAAATAAAACTATTCAGTATAGCAGTCTCGCACACTTACGTACTCGCAAAGTAAATAATGATCGTTGTAGTCGTAACCGTAGAATAGGATTCTAATCGAAATACATACATTTGGTTCAGACGCTATTGACATGGTAAGAGGAGATCTTAAGTATTTTACAGACCAGAGAGAGGGGCTATCTAAATCCTAAAGTAAAGGCAAGCGATCCAAGTAGAAGTACCGACCGCTCAGTGTCATGAACCTTTGGTTGGATATCCTTGACAAAGGGTACTATTTATATCATAATCTACATGTAGCGGGTATAGTTTAGTGGTAAAAGTGTGATTCGTTCTATTAATAACTGAATTTGAAATGATATACTTAAGGCATTTTTAAGTTTTTTCTATTCCGATGAAAACTTTAGTTCTTATAAAGGATTTAATCCTTTTCCTCTCAATAGCATATTGAGGAAGAATATACATTCTCGCGATTTGTATCCAAAGACTCATGGAAATTGCATCCAAAATACAAAATTGGATTATGAGTACAGAGTCGCGAAGCATAATTTTGCATTGGATTAAGTATTCCAATTTTTAAAATATGAGTAAAGGATCTATGGCTGAAGATACAAAAAAATTTATTTCCAATCGTAACTAAATCTTCTTTTATTAAAAAAGGAATAAGGAAGCCAAATAGCTAAAAAAGCGATAGTTTTGGTTTACTAGAACCATCAGCATATTGTTTCAGCTCGGTGGAAACCCAATTCTTTTCCTCAGGATCTCTTGAATAAAATTAGGGAACGAAGTAAGTAGATTAGATAGATTTAGATCAAATTTCTATCTCCTATTCTATAAGGATCATCTAGAAAGCAGAGAGCTTTGGTTCCATTCAAATAGAAAAGCTAACATAGATGTTAAGTGGTGGGAATATCCATAAAGGAGCCGAATGAAATCAAAATTTCATGTTCGGTTTTGAATTAGAGACGTTAAAAATAATCAACCAACGTCGACTATAACCCCTAGCCTTCCAAGCTAACGATGCGGGTTCGATTCCCGCTACCCGCTCCATTCTCTATAAAAGGAGTATTATTTTTGTCTAGACATGGTAAAAGCCCGTATTCAACCTTTTTTGTCCACCAGTTTTTGGTAGTCCAGAGCGGAGTAGAGCAGTTTGGTAGCTCACGAGGCTCATAACCTTGAGGTCACGGGTTCGATTCCCGTCTCCGCACTTAACTTAGCAGTCTGTATAAAAATAAAAGAACTATTATCTTTCTCTAGATATGGTATAGGGTTGGCTGGTATCCAATCTTTTTATTCATGAGTTCCCAGCCCTAGAGGGCAAAATTGGGC